TTAAAAATCTCTGCCTTCTTTGAAATATCATAAACAGTTCCCGTAGGTTGAGCGCCTTTTTCAAGGAAATATAGAATAGCAGGAACATTTGAATAAGTTTGATTCTTTATCGGATCATAAAAACCAACTTTCTGAAGATCTCTTCCTTCTCTTCGGAATCGAACATCAATTGCAACAATTCGATAGACGGCTCATTGGGATAGATGTAGATGAACAATACCCCCCCTAGAAACGTATAAGAAGTTTTCTCCTCGTACGGCTCAAGAAAAAATGATTAGAAGTTTTATGTCTATGTATAGAATTATCATAGCAAATAGATCCATAAAATCATCCAAGCAATTAGACTAGAATTTTAGTCCTTTTTCTTTCCTAAAAAAAGTTTGTACTCATAACTCAAGTTGGATAACTTCCAAATAGCTCAAAGACAATCCTTAAGCATTTCATTTATTGAGTGGTCTCTAACCCCCTTTTTGTCTTGTTTAGATTTAGAATCTTTTTTTGATTCTTCATTCTGATTTAGTTGTTGAGACAATTTAAAATGGTGTTTCCTTGTTCCAGAATCCTTTATCTTTTCTTTGAATCATTGGGTTTAGACATTACTTCGGTGATCCTTAATCCTTTCAAAATGGCAGCAACATACCTTTTTTTGTGATTTCTTTCTATCAAATCTATCAAAGAATCATAAGAACGGTTGATTCCCGCGTGTTACACTTTTGACCGAAAAAGTTTTATCAAGTCCAAAAAATTTTATTTTTTTTATTAAAATTATGAAAACTTTCTCGAATTGAATCCTTTCAATTTCTATATCGAAGATATACTTACGAAGTTGTTCCAACTTATTCATTGGCACTAACCCTAGACCCTTGCCCTTGAGAAATTAATTAATACTAATACCTTCTACTCGAGCTCCATCATGTACTATTTACATTATAACCCCCAAAAAGCTGAGGTTTCTAGTTGAGTAGAACAAAGGATGTTGAGCCAAGAGCACTTTCATTCCTAATAAAATGGTGGATTCTTACATCCACAGCGGATCATGTCCTTCAAGTCGCACGTTGCTTTCTACCACATCGTTTCAAACGAAGTTTTACCATAACATTCCTCTCGTTTGGAACCAGTATGTAATTGATTCAATTATGGAATCATGAATAGTCATTGGTTCTGTCGGTAAATGGTAATCTATGCTTTTGTCCCTTTATATGGTTACCAATGGGTAGATATTTTCTGAAAAAGTCTCAGCAATAATTTATTAATCCCCATATTTCTAAATGTAATTTCTATATATCTATATTTCATTAACATGAATAAATTAGTTCGTCTTTGAATCTCCATGACTCGATAGGATCGAGTCACCTATCTCACACTTCTTCGAATATAAAGGACTCAGAATAAGCCATTAAAAAGATTTATAAAAATCTAATTAAAACAATTTACTACTTCCACATCATTAATAATGTTTTTGACTAAGTACCACATTGTTTTATCATGGATCGATCCATGTTTCTTTTTGAATTAAAACCACCAACGATTTATGGATAAGTGGATCAAAAATATTGATATATAACAGACCGGCATATTTCAGCGTCATTGAAAATTAAAATAAATATGGATATGGTACCTAATTTCTAAGTAATTAACTTCAAAATGAAAGGCCGTCCTACCTTTTTTATTCCAAATTATTGCGATCTATGTTCCTATCTAACCTGGATCATAAATGGATTAAGTTACATCTGGGTATCTCAAATTCAGCTCGAGAAAAAAAAAGATGATTCAGAAAGGGAGAGGCGTCAGCAAAAATTAGAAATAAAGAATCCCATTCTATTCAATATTAGAATTAGAAAACAAAGGAAAGGGCTGCTCAAAAAAGCAATCTTTTTTCTGATATTTATATAATATAATGGATGCTCTGGGACGGAAGGATTCGAACCTCCGAATAGCGGGACCAAAACCCGTTGCCTTACCACTTGGCCACGCCCCATTTAGATTTATATTCTAAACTAATAAACACTAATATTAGTAGTGGTTGTTCGTCAATTCCAGTGCAAATCAATATCTATGAAATCCATTGTTGATAGGATTTTGCCACGTGTAGATATAGAATTAACCTGGAATTGATTGATCATTACATATAATTTAATTAAGATATAAGATATTGTATAAAAGTATGATTTCTTCTATTCTCTATTATCTTTTGAGAATGGAAGGATTTTTTATTGGGTGAGTGAGTTCAAAGGCTTTTTTGGTCTACTTTACCTTCGTCATTATTTTTTGCCTTATATCAATAATATCAATAAGATATCAATAACTCAATCAAAATGCAATTATCTACAATAAAAAAATCTTTGCTATGCCTAATATTTTTAGTTTGATCGGTATCTGTCTTAATTCTGCCCTTTATTCGAGTAGTTTTTTCTTTGCCAAATTACCTGAGGCCTACGCTTTTTTAAATCCAATTGTAGATTTTATGCCCGTTATACCTTTGCTGTTTTTTCTCTTAGCC